GAATCTATTTCTTGGAAGAAAATAAGTTTCTTGAAATTTTCAATTGCAAATTGTATTTCGGAATGTAGACATTGAAAAACAACTTAATCGGTTGAATCCTTGTTACGGAGTCTATAAATTATACGTCCTCTGGTTGAATCATAACGACTTACTTCAATTTTCACTCTATCCCCCGGTAGGATTCGTATAAAACTACGGCGTATCCTTCCCGAAACATAACCTAGAATCAGATCCTCATTATCTAAACGAACCCGGAACATGCCGTTAGGAAGTGATTCAATAATTAAACCTTCATGAATCGATTTTTCTTCTTTCATTCCAGGCAAAACCCCCTTAAAGTATCAACTAATGGAGGAGGAGTGATATTAGACAACCCGTTCTTTCTTTTGTTTTTCAAAATAGTCAGTTTCAGATCTAATTCGTATAGCAGAGGGATTACCATATATAACATAAAATTTCTCCGCCAATTCTTTCTAGTCGAGCCTCTCGGTCTGTCATTATGCCTCGAGAAGTAGAAAGAATTAGAATCCCCATTCCCCCTAAAATTCTAGGAAGTCGTTGATAGTTAGAATAGATCCGTAGACCGGGGCGACTGACCTGCTTTAAATTTAAATTTTTTGTATATGGTCCTTTCCTATTCCTTCTATGTCGTAGAGTTACAACCAAAAAATTTTTGTTTTTTTCTTGATGTTTCCTCACGTTTTCGATAAAACCTTCTCGTAAAAGTATTTTAACGAGGGTTTCCGTGATTTTAGTAGATGTTATTCGAACCGTTCCCTTTCTATTCATGTCAGCATTTCGTATCGCGGTTATTATATCAGCAATGGTGTCCCTACTCATGATGACCTAAAATTAGTGGTGCTTCGAATTTGGATATAATCAACATGCTTTTATTCGTTTTTTTGTGTAAAAAATATACGTGATACACAATCTATTACTAGATTTTATTCAAACAGCCTACTAGTCTCGTGGTTTATAATACCTCGGGAGCTAATGAAACGATTTTTGTAAAGTTTAACTGTCTCAGCTCTCGGGCGATTGCACCAAAAACTCGAGTTCCCTTTGGATTTCCTTTTTGATCAATAATAACTGCCGCATTGTCATCATATCGTATTATCATACCGTTGTCGCGTTTGAGTTCTTTGCGGGTACGTACAATTACAGCTCGGATCACTTCTGATCTTTCTAAGGGCATATTTGGTATTGCTTCTTTTATTACAGCAACAATAATGTCACCAATATGAGCATATCGACGATTGCTCGCCCCTATGATTCGAATACACATCAATTCCCGAGCCCCGCTGTTGTCTGCTACATTCAAATGGGTCTGAGGTTGAATCATATCGTTTTTGAATCTTTCAATGCAAAGGCGAAAAAAAAAGAAATATTATTTGTCCAAAACAAAAACTGGCGGTTGGTTTTTTATCCCAACATTTGGTTCTACATTCCTATTCTGAAATAAGAAATTGAGTTCGGATGGGCATTTTTGATGCCGCTATTGAGATCGCTTTTCTGGCTATTTTTTCTGTTACTCCGCTTATTTCATAAAGGATTCGGCCTGGTTTGACAACAGCTACCCAAAATTCGGGGGATCCTTTCCCCGAACCCATACGTGTTTCTGCAGGTCTTACTGTAACCGGTTTGTCTGGAAATATACGTACCCATAGTTTTCCACCACGACGCGCATTTCGTGTCATTGCCCGTCGCCCCGCTTCTATTTGTCTAGATGTTATCCAAGCGGGTTCAAGGGCCTGAAGAGCATATCTGCCGAAACAAATACGATTACCTCTATAAGATATTCCCTTCATTCTTCCTCTATGTTGTTTACGGAATCGAGTTCTTTTGGGGTTATAGTGGATGGTTCCTTTTCAATTCCATCTCTATTACAGAACCGGACATGAGAATTTCTTCTCATCCGGCTCCTCGCGAATTAAATGCTCCAAACAAAAGAGTATATATATATTTCACTTTCAAATATTCTAAGTAGATAAATCAAACTGACTTATTAATAATGAAAATAAAATTTAATAAGTTTTTCAAAATATAAACACATCTTTGTTTTGTTTTCGTTTTTCTCGTATTAGCTATATTTTAGCAATTCAATAAGCACAAAATGTCGCGGGCGAATATTTACTCTTTCAATATCTATTTCTCTTGGAGGATTAGTGCATGACTTCTCAGAATAGATGAATGGGTCTCTCTGGTTTATTCCGCCATCCCGCCCGCTGAATCATGTGTATTCATTTTCAATTGAATCCTCTGTATTCATAGGTTCCATCGTTCCCACCGCTTCTTGATTAATGGTTAGGCCTGAATTTGACAACGGAGCTTTTACTTCATTTTGAGTCAACGTTCTTAGTCTTTATTGACCCGAGGCTCTTAATTTTTGTGCTATGAAGAGATTCATATAATGATAGATAGATGAAAATCCGTATTGATGCTTTATTACATTGCCCGTTATGAGTATGAAACGATTCATAGACCTTACATATCGGAATTATATATCATTGATAGATTTTGATATCTTTCTCTCACCTTCCATTTACCCATATCCTTTCGCTTCCAACTCATAATCCGATTTCTTTTTCTTTTTTTTGTTTATGTCAAAGCGCCTTCAGTTGCTGCAATGATAAGACTAATATATCATATCTTGACTGCTTCCTTGGATCCAGATAATTTGAAGCGATGAGTTAGTTATTAGTTCATATATATTATATTATGGTTTTGGTTTGTTAATCTTTTTTGATCTTAATCCTAACAAAAACCAACGAGTCACACACTAAGCATAGCAATTCGGTCAAAGGGGGGTCAATCGAATTTTTATTCAACCTTATAGAATTAGAATTTTGTTTCTTTTTGTTCCGTCGTTGGGAAAGACAAGGAAAGCTTTCTTATTCTATTCCTCGCCTATAAATATCCAAATTTTTATACCTAAAACCCCATATATAGTTCGAACTGTATAGGCGCAATAATCAATTTTGGCGTCAATGGTTTGGAGGGGAACTCTACCTTCTCTGATCCATTCGACACGTGCAATTTCTTTTCCGTCGATACGTCCTGCAATTTGTATTTGAATTCCTTTTGTACCAGCCTGTTCGGTTAATTCAATAGCTTTTTTCATCGCTTTTCGAAAAGAGACTCGATTTTTTAATTGTCCGGCTATAAATTCTGCAAGAATATTAGGATGCCTGTAAGGTTTTGCAATTCTTGTAATAGCAATGTTGAGCTTTCGGTTCACAGAATTCAATTCTTTTTGTACATTCATCTGTAGTTCTTCGATGCCTCGTGGTCTATTTTCTATTAATAACTTGGGGAATCCCATATAGATTATGACCTGGATCAGATCAATTCTTTTTTGAATTTCTATACGTGCAATTCCTTCGACACCAGAGGATGTTCTCATATTTTGTTGAGCAAAATTCTTGATACAATCCCGTATTTTTTGATCTTCTTGTAAACCCTCAGAATAATTTTTTGGTTGTGCAAACCAAATGGAATAATGACTTTGGCTTGTACCAAGTCTGAAACCAAGTGGATTTATTTTTTGTCCCATATTGCCCCACTAGATTTTAAACGGAACTTTCTAGGTAAATACTTTTCTTGATTATCTAATGTTTCATATGCTTCATAGTAGGATATATCTTTCAATATAATAGTTATATGACAAGTGGGTCTTTTTATCATATAACTACGTCCTCGAGCGCGAGGTTTTAATTTTTTCCTGGTAGTTCCTTTGTTGACTTCCGCTTTCCACACAATTAATTTTTCTTTTTCAAAACCTTTATTGTGTTTAGCGTTTGCTGCTGCGGAATAAATTAATTGAAAAATGGGATAACATGCTCGATAAGGCATAAGTTCGAGTATCATAAGTGTTTCTTTATAGGAACGCCCGCGGATCTGATCAATTACTCTTCGCGCTTTGTGAACGGAAATAGGTAGATATTGGCCTATAGCAGATACTTCAGTCGGCGACTTTCTTTTTCTCATAAGTTTTACCTCGGCATAAATGAAGGATAAGGATCTCTATTTTTGAATTGATTATTATATTATTAACGACGAGATTTATTATCGTTTTTTGCATGTCCCCGGAAATTGAGAGTAGGTGCAAATTCGCCCAATTTGTGACCTACCATACGATCTGTTATATAAACAGGCAAATGTTCTCTTCCATTATGGATAGCAATAGTATGGCCAATCATTGTGGGGATAATGGTAGATGCCCGGGACCAAGTTACTATTATTTCTTTTTCCTCCTTTGTGTTAAGCTTATCAATTTTTCTTAATAAATGATTCGCTACAAAAGGATTTTTTTTTAGTGAACGTGTCACGGTTAATTACTCCTATTTTTTTTTTTATTTAAAGACGAAGAAACTAATTCAAATTTCTATCCTATTTACTACGTCGACGAATAATCAAATTATCACTATATTTATTCCTTTTTCTACTTCTTCTTCCAAGTGCAGGAAAACCCCATTTATTTGTTGGGCTTTTTCTACCAATTGGGGCCCTCCCCTCACCACCCCCATGGGGATGGTCTACAGGGTTCATAACGACTCCTCTTACTACAGGACGTTTCCCTAGCCAACGCTTAGATCCGGCTCTACCCAAACTTTTCTGGTTCACTCCAACATTCCCCACTTGTCCGACTGTTGCTGAGCAGTTTTTGGATATCAAACGGACCTCCCCAGAAGGTAATTTTAATGTAGCCGATTTCCCCTCTTTTGCAATCAGTTTCGCTACAGCACCCGCCGCTCTAGCTAATTGTCCACCCCTTCCAAGTGTGATTTCTATGTTATGTATGGCCGTGCCTAAGGGCATATCGGTTGAAGTAGATTCTTCTTTTTGATCAATCAAAACCCCTTCCCAAACTGTACAAGCTTCTTCCAAAGCATACGGCTTTCTGGATGTAGATGATGATATCTATACAGATGGATCTTCTATTTATCATACAATGAAGTACCACATGAGCAGATAGATAGGAATCCCAATCTGCCGAATCA